TCTTGTGACCTTCAAAGTAACCATCAAGCCTCGTTTTTTGTAGCACAAAAATAACCCAGACAATTGGATCGTGTTGGCTAGGTGTACTTTATTTTTGTAATTCTCTATTTTAAATAGACAAAATAACAGTTTCCGCAGCTGTAGATGGACGCTTTGGTAGTATAACCATAGGTTATTGTTTCGGAAAGACACTACCTATATGAAGATGCTCTACACGCCAAAAACAAAAAATGGGGCGCATCTTTACTTGCCTTAAACACACCGCTCGTCACGCGAGATAAAACATTATAACGAATATTGGTAGAGCGTGGAAAGGTTCCCGTGAGGATAGAAATGAAATAGATAATCTTGAAAGAGATAACTCAACATGATATAAAAACTAGGGTAAACGGCGGCTGTAATCTGACGGTCCAAAGGTAGCAAAATTCCTTGTCGGGTAAATTCCGTCCTGCATGAATGGTGTAACGACTTTCCTAATGTCTCTAATGTAAGACTTTTTTAAATAGAAAACTCCTTGAATATGAGGAACCCTATGGCCCGACGGTAAGACCCTGAGCACCTTTACTTCCCTTTTTTAACAAAAAATAAGTGTGGAGAGAATCGTCTTTGTAACTCACCATCTGGAAATCGTGAGAGATGCCACTAGTTGTCTCTATGAATCGTGGAAGATTCTTTGCCTGGAGGTTGTAATGGTCCGTACAGTATCAAGTAAGAGGAATGTTAGAGGTAAGAGACTAGCGGTGGAGCACAAAGTTTCATTCGAAAGTACACGCTAAACCTTACCATGCATAAAACATAATTTTACTGTATAAAAATTTATTGGTATTGCATGCCTGGTGTAAATAAAAACTTTTTAACCATACCTGAGATCGCTTATCTGGACCAATAGAAGCTGTGAGATAACTACATTAAAGGAACTTGACAGGCAATAAAAAAAATGATTTCTATTATTACATCAACAAATGTATGCTTGGAAGCTGTTCTCATAAAAATTAGTTTTTGCATAATCCAGTCAAGGATACTTTGCATTATCCTATGCTCTATTACATCACAGCTATTTTTTTGAATTGACCGGTATTTTCGAATCTTATCACCATGGATAGCTGAATCTATTAATTTTCCGTTACTAAAGTCAGCATAGTCAATTTGAAGGAGTTTTATTTTAACAAGCTCAGTATGTTTTATAGTTCAAGTGAGTTCGCATGTTTACGAGATCCTCTACATTTATAGTGTGTAGAAAGTAAAGTGAATAACTAACCAAATAGCTTCTACAAAATGCCAGTATAGTAATGTATATGATTCTAGTTGTGGTAATACCATTATACTAGAAGAAGTATATGTTCTAATTTGAGTGTGTGGATTATATTGGAGGCTACCTCTCCAGAAAGTGAAGAATAGTAAGATAGCACCAACTAGCACATGTGAGAAGTGTAAACCAGTAATCCATAACAGATATGTACCTAAGGATCCATCATTAATATAGATAGATAGTCCCAAGTACTCACAAACTTGGATACTAGTAAAGCATAGAGCAATTACTACTAAAGCAAGAAAACCTCGTTGAATATTTAAAGTAATAGCTTTCTCTGAGGTTAGGATACCATAACCTAAAATAACACTAGCAGTTGAAAGAAGAAATGTAATAGTTACAATTAGACCTCTATTTGAAATTCCAACCAGACCTTCAGTAGGACTGATTAGAGTTGAATCAGTTACATAACTAGGAGATAAAATACTAGTATATGCACCCCAGAAGAAACTAACGAATAATAGTAACTCAGTACTAATAACACCTAAACAGATTGAGGATACCATAGAAGCTGATGTTGTACCAACCTCTCTAAAAGAGAAATTAAATAGTAGAAACACAGTTAGTAGAAATGGTGAGAATAAGAAACCAACAGTAAAATATCTTAAAGTAGTTGCATATAAGAAGGAAATTTTAGTAAATATTCTTAAATATGAGCAATTTGATACTAATTTTTTATAAAAAACTGAGTCAAATCTCAAAGCACTAGAAGACATGTGATCTAATTTATAAACTGGAATATTGTAAAATAGGACCGGACCTGAGAATGTTGAATAATTCTTGGATGATTCATAATTAGTGGTTAAATGTCAATCATACATGATGATTTTAGGTTTTCTATGAAATCTATTCAGAAGAGAATTTTACAAAAAAATATCTACCAACTAATTTTTTAGGACATGCAGTAACCTTTCCGGTTGTTTCCATCTCGACTCTACAGTTTAACTTCTGGAGTCCTCTTTGGTAAAAAACAGTACAAAGTTGAACAGAGGCTGAGTCTCTATGCCGAATGAGGAGCACTGGATTGGATACCCAGGTACCAGCGCTTCCATTAATAAGAAAGTAATAATATTGCTTGAATAGTTTGGCATTTCGTAGTGTAGTTAAAAAACGGAAAGCGTCTGTTGGATTCAAACGTAAGACACTGCTAACTTTGATGAGGAGGTATAGTTTATGACATCTGCCCGGCACCCTAAAAAATAATCAGGAATAGTTTTTTAACACGTCAATATATTCTCTTAACTTGCTGAGTGCTTGTGCGATAATGATATCATATTTTTTAGACGCTAACTTCCCGGCTAAACTTCCCTTTTTTTTTGTCTAAGAAACACACTTCCCTTCTCGCCAGTTTTTGGCTAATGTTTGACTTTTTGAACCAGCCTGGGATCATAAAATTCAGCCAGGGACCGTTCCATTTTTTGGGCACGCGCGTGGATTCAGTGTCCAGGACTACCCGGCGCTTAGTAACGATTCCGTCTTCCAGCTGCCATTTTTTATTTCAAATGTTCCACTACCAAATTATATCCACCTGTTCCAAATTTTCAGGGGTGTATGTAATTAGTTTTTGTTTTTGATAGCGGTTAACCTTTCCTTTTCCTTACGTACTCAAGCAATAGAAATACATATATTTGAAACAAGACTCGTTTTTTGTTCAGCCACTGGTTCACCATCAACTACCTTGTTTCGACTTCGCACCGACTGTGTTTTTTTAACGTATCTTTTTTATTGAGGACTTTTCCAAATCTCTTTATGGTCTGTCACCAGAAACTTGAGAGAAACCAAAACTTCTTTTTTTTCAGGAGCAAACCGTTAAAATCGAAGGCATTGAGTTTTTTATCTAAAAAAGATAGCGTTATAGCTCTATATAATTTTTTTTTATTTGCCTAACGAGTCGCTCAAGGAAGATTTGATCCTTTTTTTTATTTAAAAAAGATCTTTTTTTTATTTAAAATAAGGCGAACATGAAACTTCACATGATACTTCGTAATTAAGTTCTACAACCGATTTTTTTTTGTTTTAAAAATGGCAGATAGGGAACAAACTGCCTCAAGACGTTCTTAACCCAGCTCACGTATCACATATCACGGTGAACTCTCGTTCCTAATTGAACCTTCTTCAAGTACAGGGGTGTGATGAGCCGACATGGAGGTGTTAATAGAATTCAAGGATCAGAGCTCCTGAAATTCTACGACCTGTTATCCCCGGCGTACCTTTTTACCGATAGAGTAACATGTTTTATATATCTCCCGTTTTATCTTTGTATGGATTTCACGGTCAACTCTTTTTTATAGAATAAGGGAATATAGAATAAATACAGTACTAATAGAACCGATTGAACACATTGTGTTCAAATAAGTTACATAATCAGGGTAATCAGGAATTCTACGTGGCATAACATTGAAACCTAATAGATGCATTGGTAAGAATGTTAGTAAAATACTACATAAGAATACAATTGACCATACTCTTAAGTATGGAGAATCTGATGTATTTCTAGTAAAGACATTAGCTGTATAACCGAACATAGACTCTTGATAGTAGAAGAATCCACAGATTAATCCAATAATTGCACCTAGAGATAGTACAAAGTGGAAGTGAGCAATTACATAGTAAGTATCATGTAGAGCAACATCAACAGCAGAATTACCCAAGACTACACCAGTAGTACCTCCAAGGGTAAATAAGAAAATAAAACTTAGAGCATACCAAATATCTAAAGAGATAGTACTAAATGGATTACCCATATAAGTACCTAACCAGTTGAAAATTTTGGTTCCTGTAGGAATTGCAATCATCATTGTAATAGCTGAGAAATATGCTCTAGTATCTGTTTCTAGACCTACTGTCATCATATGGTGTGCCCACACTAAAGAACCTAGTACAGTAATACATCCCATAGCTAAGATCATTGAAGGGCCTCCAAATACTACTCTACCTGCTGAGGTAGATAATGTTTGAGAGATAACACCAAAAGCAGGTAAGATGAGAATATACACTTCTGGATGTCCAAAGAACCAGAATAGATGTTGATATAGTACTGGATCACCATTAAAAGAAGCATCGTAGAACTGAGTATTTAGATGTAAATCTAACACTAACATTAGTAATCCGCCAGTTAGAATAGGAAGTGTTACAATTAACATAATAGCTGTAAATACAATAGCCCAAGTGAATAGACACCATGGTTTAGCACCATTTGTTACGCCTAGTACAGCAATTGTACTTAAGAAATTTACAGAAGATAAGAAACTAGAAATACCTGAAATACCTAAACCAAACACAATTAAATCCACAGAGGTTGGAGACAGTGACATCAGAGATGTACTTAGTGGTGGGTAAAGTGTCCAACCAATACCTGAACCAAATTCAGAGATTAGTGAAGTACTTACTAATACCCATGCAATTGGAACTAATAATAATGAAATACAATTTACTCTTGGGAAAGCTACCTCAGATGCTCCTAGGTAAATTGGTAAGAAATAGTTACCAAATCCACCAAATAGACCTGGCATAACTACAAAGAAAATCATAATAACACCATGTAGTGTAAATGCTAGATTGTAGAAATTTTGATTCTCTAACGCCACTACACGTAGTCCAGAGGAACTTAGTTCTAGTCTAATTAACACTGATAGTAATGTACCTACAATTGAGAAAAGAAAAGCAAACCATATATAGTAAATACCTAATTCTTTATGGTTTGCAGCAGTTAGAATACTATAGTTCATTATACAATTGTTGAAATTTTTTGTATTAACTAATTATAGTTTAAAGAAGCTAAATGTGCTTAAAAGATAGATTAAGGTGAAGAATCTACCATATGAAATGAATACTTCTTGAGGTAATTGAGCTCCAACAATAATAAGAGCAACAAATGAATAAATGTATATAATAGTCCAAGATGTAACACAATTTCTTGAAGAGAATTGTTGACGTAGAATTAATATACTAGTAAGTGAACGAACCTCACTTAGTAGTAGTAGTAGTAGAATGCTACCAGCAAATACTAATAGACCTCCAGTTTTACTTGGAATAACTTTTAAAATAGCGTAATATGCTAGGAAATACCATTCTGGTACAATTTGTAATGGAGTCACAAATCTATTCACAGGAATACTGTTATCTGGATGTGATAATTCCATTAGTCCAAAGAAAGATTGGGCTAATAGGAATAAGATTAGATAGTTGAACCCTTTTCCATCTGTACTTAACATATGAGGGTAGAAAGGTATTTTTAAAGCAGTCTCTGTACCTAGTGGATTACTAGAACCATTTAGATGTAAATAGAAAATATGTAATACAGCAAGCACAAGACCTACAAATGGTAGAACAAAATGTAATACAAAGAATCTTTTTAATGTAGGATTATCTACATAGAAACCTCCTAATAACCATGTTACAAGGTATGGAATTGGTGATAGTAAATTACAAATTACGGTAGCACCCCAGAAGCTCATTTGACCCCATGGTAGAACATACCCTAAGAAGCCGGTTGCGATAGAGATAAAATAAATAATTAATCCTGTAATCCAGGTTAAGCTTAAATAAGTATAACTACTGAACACTAGAGCTCTAAGAATATGTAGGAAAATACATAAGAATACACAAGATGCTCCAGTAGCATGAAGGAATCTAAATTCCCAACCGAAAGACACCTCTCTAATAATATGTTGTACACTAGCAAAGGCGTGTGACATTTCACTAGTATATCTAGATGCTAGTAATAAACCTGTTACAATTTGAACAACATAGGAGATTCCTACTAAGAAACCAAAATTCCAAAGGAAGTTCATATTAGTTGGACATGGATATGATTGTAGATGAGATCTCACTTGAGACATAATATACATGAACGAGTTCAGTTGGCCTGGCATCTGTTTCTTTTCAGAACGAACGCTTTTTACGCCTGGTATGGATGGATAACACTCGGCTCTTCAATAGTTTGACCGCTACTGCTGGGACTTTGTC